CAAAGTTGATTTCCCAATGAGTCACGAAATGCTATGGTTCGTACATATGATTTCCTAATTTATTCAGATGTAATTCGCGAGATCGTGCACCTTTATTTCCTAGTTATAAAGAAAAAACAAAAAAAAGTGCAGCTGGTTGGATCCAGCCTATTATTGAAATAAACAACTCGCACACACTCCCTTTCCAAAAAAGATCAATACACCAAGTACTACACTTAGATTTATTGGATTTGTTGCTAAAATATCGGTATTAAATCCGAAACTCCCGGCGGATGGCCAGTGACCCAGGGAGACGAAAGAATCGGTTACATTTTTCATATGATCTCCTCTTATAGATAGGACTAATTGAACAGAGCTTGTATGACTTTGCCCCCTTTTTTATTTGATTGATTTTTTTATCAATTTCCTTATTTCATTTCTCGGTATCAGTATATATTCAATTTTTTAATGATTTAAATTCATATTTTTTTCTTATTTCAATTCAAGTTCCCAATAAGAAAAATAAGAAAAAACTTAATTGGCTTTGTCTTAGTTTTAGGTCCCCCGCCTCATGTCAATTGCGAAATACCAGATTTGTTGCAACGCTTCCTAAAAACAAAAAAGGGGGGGTTCCGTTGGACTAAGAGCGGGAGAAAGCGAGCGGATTCGCTAATTTTATTTCTGATCCTCAAATTAGTCCTTCCCCTGAAGTCTCAACGAATAATTGAAAGTTATTGCAGGAGTGAAATCTTGATATAATTTGAAAAAACAAGCGACAAGACCCAAGACCGAGGTAATAAAAAAAAGAATTTCACTCACATTTCTAGGATTAAACTAAACAAAAGGATTTGCAAATAAAAGTGCTAATGCCACGACTAGCCCATAAATTGTTAAAGCTTCCATAAAAGCCAGACTAAGCAATAAAGTACCTCGGATTTTACCCTCTGCCTCCGGTTGTCTCGCGATACCTTCGACGGCTTGTCCCGCAGCAGTACCTTGACCAACTCCAGGTCCAATAGAAGCCAGCCCTACGGCCAATCCAGCAGCAATAACGGAAGCGGCAGAAATCAGTGGATTCATGGTAAGCTCCTCGCACAAAAATAAAGAAATGGTTAATGATACAATCAACCAATGAATTATGAATTTTTATTCCTTCCGTCCATTATTAATCCTAAGATCGAGCCTGTCCTGTCGAAATAACAAAGACCTATGAATTCAAATTAAAGTAATAAGAATGTTGAATCATACGAACTACTTCGCTATCTCGTTTTTCATTCCTATCCATGGAGTTTTTAGAAATCCATACCATAGGATTCTAGTTCTTCCATTTCTTTGATCGGAACCGCATTCCTTTAGTTCAATTCTTCACCCCGTCTCTTCTATATGCTTGCTTTCGTCTGTTTATTTATTCGTCCCAAACGAAACAGAAGGACTTTTATTGGAATCCCCAGCAAAATTCACGGTGTGGTGGGAAAGGAAAAAGATATATGATCCTTCATATATAACTAGTAAATATCTAATATCACATATACATGTGTTTCTTCCATAACGTAAACCAACCATTTACATCTTTTATTCAACCGGATTTTAGAATTATTCGTTGAAACATACATAAGAGTTGGTTTTTGGTTTATAGCCATTACATATACTTAATATACTTACCCCTAACCCATTATTTTATGAAGTTTGTAAATTATTCGTTTCGTTTACTTTTCCTTATCCCGCATGACTACAAACAGACGAATTAATTAGTATGACTCATTACAAATCAATACAATATCAAGATTTGATACACAATTGCGCGCAATTAATCGGAATTTTTGCCAATCGGGGAAACTCAAATGAAATGGGAATAGTTTTTTAGAACATCGTTAATAGCATGTCGTAACCAGATCACATAACAATTCTTAATAAAAAATGCAAATTATGAATTGTCATATTGTGATTAACTGAATCGATAGAATATTTATTAGAAGGAAGGGGTATGACATAAATTGGCCAAACGAGAATCCTGGGAAAAGGATCTTTTAGATCTCTTTCCTTTTTTGACTACTTAGTACTACTCTAAATCATATATACTCTATTTGTATATATTATGTTCCAAACTAGTTTATCTGAATTGCCCATACGTTGCGGTGGGATAAACTCAAAAAATTCAAAGATAGTCAATGATGCCCCTCCATGGATTCCCCTATATAAGCCGCGGCTAAAGTGGCAAAAATAAGAGCTTGAATACCGCTTGTAAATAATCCAAGGAACATGACAGGTATAGGAACCACTGAAGGTACTAAAGAAACAAGAACAACAACTACTAATTCATCGGCCAATATATTCCCAAAAAGTCGAAAGCTAAGTGATAGGGGTTTTGTGAAATCTTCTAAGATGTTAATAGGTAAAAGGATTGGGGTTGGTTGAATGTATTTACCAAAATAACCCAATCCTTTTTTTGTAAGCCCCGCATAGAAATATGCCACTGACGTAGGTAAAGCTAAAGCAACAGTAGTATTTATATCATTAGTGGGTGCGGCTAACTCCCCATGAGGTAACTGTATGATTTTCCGAGGTAAAAGAGCACCTGACCAGTTAGAAACAAAAATAAATAAGAACATAGTTCCAATAAAGGGAACCCAGGGACCATATTCTTCTCCAATTTGAGTTTTACTCAAGTCTCGAATGAATTCAAGGACATATTCGAAGAAATTTTGACCGCCGGTAGGAATGGTTTGTGGGTTTCGAACAGCTATAGCGGCAGAACCTAGTAAGATAGCCATTACGACCCAAGAAGTAATAAGTACCTGGGCATGTACTTGGAAACTCCCTATTTGCCAATAGAAATGCTGGCCTACTTCCACACCGGATATATCGTATAGCCCTTTTAGTGTGTTGATGGAACATGGTAGAACATTCATATTGACCTCTGACAAAAATAGAACTTAAAAAGTAATTATTTTGATTCAACCATCTCTTTCTTGATTCGCCCACTTGTATATTATATTTCGGATACCAAGTAATTACATAATATTCCCGGCACTTTTTATCTCTTTTTTGATATTCATAATATAATATAGTAACCGATTCCATAAATCTATGGAGTTCCCGAAGTAATTGACTTATCTTATTATTAATCAACGATTTCTTATATAGCTAGAACGACCCTCACAAATTGCAGCTATTAATTTGTTAAGAATGAATCGGATTGACGCTATAGCATCATCATTGGCGGGAATCGAAATATCTGCAAGATCCGGGTCACAATTTGTATCGATTAGACAAATGGTTGGAATGCCCAAAGTGACACATTCTCGAAGAGCCGTATATTCTTCTTGCTGATCAACGATGATTACAATATCGGGCAACCCCGTCATATATTTGATACCACCCAGATATGTTTGCAAGTGAGATAATTGTCTCTTCAACATTGCTGCATCTCTTTTCGGAAGACGGTTGAATCTTCCCGTCTTTTGTTCCGCTCTCAAGTCCCTGAACTTATGGAGTCTCGTTTCCGTAGTGGACCAATTCGTTGACATACCACCGAGCCATTTTTTATTAACATAATGACATCGAGCCTTTATTGCGGACGATGCTACTGAATCTGCTGCTTTATTTTTGGTACCAACTATTAAGAATTGTTTTCCCCTACTTGATGCATCAAAAACTAAATCGCAAGCTTCTGATAAAAAACGCGCAGTTCTAGTAAGATTTGTAATATGAATACCTTTACGTTTTGCAGAGATGTAAGGTGCCATTCTAGGATTCCATTTCCTAGTACCATGACCAAAATGCACCCCCGCTTCCATCATCTCTTCCAAATTTATGTTCCAATATTTTCTTGTCATTTCTCCCCACACTTCTTCTTTTTTTTAAGAGACGAGATACCCTGAAAATAAAAAATTGTTCCGAAGGAACCTTATACCGGAGATTGAACAGGGATACACGGTCCAAGCGATTACTTCCTTTCTATTGGTTATAACCAGACCCGGTAGTTAAAGTTAAGTTCAAAAGATGAATCCGTTCTTAGGAATCAATAAAGCCCATATTGTTCTGATATATCCTGGAAATTTTTTGGAATACAAGAAGAAAAAAATTCTCTGTGGTGGAACAAAATATCTTTCATGCCCCCTTCAAATAGATTCTTATTTTTGATTTCCAACGAAATATTGCGGTGTTGACTTGAACGGTGCACTAATCCTTTGAATCCGGTACCAACAGGTATCATACCCCCCAAAACAACGTTCTCTTTCAGACCCTTCAACCAATCGATACGACCTCGTAGAGCCGCTTTTGCTAAAACGCGAGCGGTTTCTTGAAAACTCGCTTCGGATATAAAACTTTGAGTATTCAGAGACGCCCTCGTTATTCCCAATAAGACGGCTCGGTAACAGATCGCTTCTTCCAACGCACGCCCTGTTCGTTCCGCTCGCAACAATCCAATAAGTTCGCCGGGTGAAAAAACATTAGACATTCCATCTTCTGAAACCAACACTTTTGATGTTATTTGACGTACAATAATTTCGATATGCCTATTATGGATCTGCACTCCCTGTGATCGATAAACCTTTTGAATCTTATTAACCAAAGAGATACGACTTTGCGCTATGGTTAGCTCAGCGCCAATCAGGAATCCCCAAGGAATCCCAAGAATTCTTGTTATACATCCGTTCCAACCCTCCACCCTCCTTTCTAAGTTCATTGATATTGAATCAATCGAACGCACTTCTAACACTTGTTCGACTTTTGGAAGACCCTGCGTTATATCACCAGATCTTGATTTTTCATATATAAATGTAACTAATGTATCCCCTTCATAAAGTATTTCTCCATAATGACCATGAACGGTTGCTCCCGAAGTAGACAAATAGGGCTTAGCAGATCTTATTACTAAAGAGTCAACATGAACAATTAGAACCTGACCAGATTTTAGATGTGGTCCATATTTAGATATAGATACATTTTCACAAAAAAACTGTCCAAGACTTATTATTATTGAGGGTTCTTCACAATAATCCTGATGGAGAAAATAC